AGCATTAATCAAATTTACTTTTTCTCGTTCTATCTCGGAGTATCCATTCGTTCGATACTCATCTGCTTCGATTTCCACTTTACGTAATCTAATCCGAGCTCTTTCGAGCTGTTCAATGGCTCCTCTACGTAATTCTTCTGAATTTCGAATAGTACTCAAGATCCTCTGTTTTCGCTTATCTAATAAATCATTTAATGAAAGTAGATTATCTTTCCATTCATTTCACAACTATCATATCTCTTCCCGAACCAAACATGAATCTTTCGATTCATTTGGCTCTCACGCTCAATTGTTTCTTTTATCTTTTCTTTGATGGATGGGCATTCCCATATCTTTGAACGGAATGAGCCTATCCTCTCTTTTCTGTTCGTATATCGAAACTGATCTAACATCAGAATCTTAGGAGGACTCTTCAGACCAGACAAAAAAGAACAAATTGTCAGCAAAGTTGTTTCTTTATTTGTTCTTTATTTACAACTTATTTCCAAAAAGAAAAAAAAAGATTTTAAATAAAAAATAATTTTATTCTTTCTTCTTTATATGCTATGATAAATTAGATCAAAATTCTAATAGATAATATAGAAAGAATATAGAATTGAATAGAATTCTGAACTTCATTACTTCATTCTCATTATTATTAGAATGAGATTTCGATTTTTTTCATCCAAAAAATTCTCTTTTTTATACAAATACAATACATAGGTCGTCGATTCGGCAGTGGATAAAAAAAAGGGGGAAAATACCCATCTTTCCAGTTAATGGTTCAAATAATTTTATCCATATGAGTGTTCTACATCGGATAAATTCCCAATTATTCCTTTTTTATCATCTTTAAACCTTTTTGTTACTAACGTAGCGGTAGAAAGAGTACCATACTATGCTGTGCCTGGACTTCAAACAATTTATCTTTAACCATGTAAAAGACCTCAACATTATTGGTTGATAGAGAAGAGAATCAAAGTTCATTTATCAATTAGTCACGAAATGCTATGGTTCTTACATATGATCTCTGAATGAAATCCAATTCCGAAGTAATTCGTCGAGATTGTGCACCCTTTGTTCCTATTTCTGCTATAAAAAAGAATACATAAATATAAAGAAAGTGCAGCCGGTGAAATCCAACCTATTCTTGAAATACACAACTCGCACACACTCCCTTTCCAAAAAAAATCAATACACCCAGCACTACGCTTAGATTTATTGGATTTGTTGCTAAAATATCGGTATTAAACTCGAAACTCCCAGCGGATGGCCAGTGCCCCACGGAAACAAAAGAATCGGTTATATTTTTCATATGCTCTCCCCTTATAGATAGGACTAACAAAGAACAGAGTTCTTTTTGTATCACTCCGCTTATTATTCTTAATGGAATTTGAGAATTCTCAAATTCCTTAGTTATGGTTATTTTTTTATTCTTCTTTTTTTTTTTACATTTTTATTCTACGATAAAATTAAACATTAAACAAAAGGATTTGCAAATAAAAGAGCTAATGCCACGACCAGTCCATAAATTGTTAAAGCTTCCATAAAAGCCAGGCTAAGCAATAAAGTACCTCGTATTTTACCCTCTGCTTCTGGTTGTCTCGCAATACCTTCTACGGCTTGGCCCGCAGCAGTACCTTGACCAACCCCAGGTCCGATAGAAGCAAGCCCTACAGCCAATCCAGCAGCAATAACGGAAGCAGCAGAAATAAGTGGATTCATGGTAAGCTCCTCGCACCAAAAAAAGAAATGGTTAATGATACAACCAACCAATGAATTTAATCTACTTATTTTTTTACTTCTACTTTTACTATTTACTACACTTATTTTTTATTTTTTGATCTTTATCACTAAAATATATCGGGTCGAAGTAGCTAAAAGCTCCAAATGGAATTCATAATATTACTGAATTGTCAGAACTACTTCGATATACCGTTTTTCCTTTCTACCTTATGTAAATAGATATATATACGTTTTTAGTCATTGCGTTTCCTTGTTTATAAGTTTATAAACTATTCTATTCTTTCTCTTTCATTCAATTCACAATCACAGACAAAATAGAAAAAGGACTGATATGGGAATTCATCTAAATGCAGCGGGCTAGAAAAAAAAAAGAGATAGGGGTAATTACTATCTAACTAGTAAATAACATATACTTTTATTCTTCCATAACGTAAATCACCTGCACTTTTTATTCTCTTAAATCGTATTCTGGAACCATTCTTCGAAACATACACAAGGATTGATACTCATAGGCATTACATATACATATATGTAGTAGGATCCCCAACCAACCCTTCTTTCTCTTCCAAATTCTGCAATATCATCTATCTTTCTTCATATCTACATATATGTAGCTATTTGCATTTTCTTCTCCAACCAGTGGATTATATTGAACCCCCCCACATTGCTTGAATTGGGATAAGCTTCAAAAAAGACTATTTCGAAAGTTAGTTAATGATGACCCTCTATGGATTCACCTATATAAGCCGCAGCCAAAGTTGCAAAAATAAGAGCTTGAATACCACTTGTAAATAATCCAAGAAACATGACAGGTATAGGAACTACTGAAGGCACTAAAGAAACAAGAACAACAACCACTAATTCATCAGCCAATATATTCCCGAAAAGTCGAAAACTAAGAGATAAAGGTTTTGTGAAATCTTCTAGAATATTAATAGGTAAAAGTATTGGAGTTGGTTGAATGTATTTTCCAAAATATCCCAATCCTTTTTTGCTAAGACCCGCATAGAAATATGCCACTGACGTGGGTAAAGCTAAAGCAACAGTAGTATTTATATCATTCGTGGGCGCAGCTAACTCCCCATGAGGTAACTTTATGATTTTCCAAGGTAAAAGAGCACCTGACCAGTTAGAAACAAAAATAAATAGGAACATCGTTCCTATAAAAGGAACCCAAGGACCATACTCCTCTCCAATCTGAGTTTTGCTCAAGTCTTGAATAAATTCAAGGACATATTCGAAGAAATTCTGACCGTCGGTCGGAATGGTTTGTGGATTCCGAACAGCTATGATGACTGAACCTAATAAGATAGCAATTACAACCCAAGAAGTGATAAGTACTTGGGCATGAATTTGTAAACCTCCTATTTGCCAATATAAATGTTGGCCTACTTCTACACCTGATATATCGTATAATCCTTTGAGTGTTTTCATGGAACATGGTATAACATTCATATTGTCCTCTAACAGAAATCGAACTTCAAAAAAGTAATTATTTTGATTCAACCATCTCTTTCTCAATTCATCTATGTTCATCCATGAATTTCAGTTATGAATCGTATATTTCGGATACCGAGAAATCACATAAAAAAAATACCAATCATTTTATGTTTTCAATATTATTCAATATTCAAAACATAGTTCAAACTCCAAAAGATGCAAACCAAAAGAGTAACAATCAAAGAGAGTTCACCAAAAACAAACTAATCTTCTTCTTTCTTCTTCTTAATGATAAGAGTAATGATAAGATATTCAACCATTTTTTATATAACTAGAACGGCCCTCACAAATTGCAGATATTAATTTGGTAAGAATCAATCGAATCGAAGCTATAGCATCATCGTTGGCCGGAATAGAAATATCTGCAAGATCTGGGTCACTATTTGTATCGATTAAACAAATCGTCGGAATACCCAAAATGACACATTCTCGAAGAACCGTATATTCTTCTTGCTGATCAACGATAATTACAATATCGGGCAATCCCGTCATATATTTGATCCCACCCAGATATTTTTGCAAGGTAGATAACTTTCTCTTCAACATTGCTGCATCTCCTTTGGGGAGACGATTGAGTTTCCCCATCTTTTGTTCTGCTCTTAAGTCCCTGAATTTCTGAAGTCTTGTTTCTGTAGTAGACCAATTCGTTAACATACCACCAAGCCATTTTTTATTAACATAATGACATCGAGCCCTTATTGCTGCTGATGCTACTAAATCCGCTGCTTTCTTTTTGGTGCCAACGATTAAGAATTTTTTTCCCCTACTTGCTGCATCAAAGACTAAATCGCAGGCTTCTGATAAAAAACGAGCAGTTATAGTAAGATTTGTAATATGAATACCTTTACGCTTTGCAGAGATGTAAGGAGCCATTCTAGGATTCCATTTATCAGTACCATGACCAAAATGAACTCCTGCTTCCATCATTTCTTCCAAATCGATGTTCCAATATTGTCTTCCCATTTTCCCACACTTTCTCTTTTTCTTTTTTTTTCAAAGAGATTCATTACCCTGTGAAATAAATAATTGTTCCGACGGAACCTTCTATCAGGATTGACCTTTGATCTACGACCCAAACCATGAATTTCATTCTTTATTTTTTATTTCATTGATTATGAAATCCATAATCGGACCAGAGAGTTAAAGTAAAAAGAATGAACCTCTTGTTAGGAATTAGTAAATTACATTACGTAAATGATTGGTCTGATGTCTCATGGAAAGTGTTTGGGGAACAAGAACAAAATAATTCTCTATGGTGTAACAAAAAATCTCTCATTTCCCACTCGAATATATTCTTCCTTTTGATTTTCAAATGAATGTCTTTGTCTTGCTTTGAACGATGTACTAATTTTTTGAATCCGGTACCAACTGGTATAATCCCCCCCAAAACAACGTTCTCTTTCAGGCCTTTCAACCAATCAATACGACCTCGTAGAGCAGCTTTTGCTAAAACTCGAGCAGTTTCTTGAAAACTCGCTTCGGATATGAAACTTTGAGTATTCAGAGATGACTTCGTTATTCCCAATAAGATTGCCCGATAATAGATCGCTTCGTCCAAAACGCGCCCTGCTCGCTCTGCTCGCAACAATCCAATAAATTCCCCAGGTAAAAAAACATTAGACATTCCATCTTCTGAAACCAAAACTCTTGATGTTACTTGACGTACAATAATCTCTATATGTCTATTATGGATCTGTACCCCCTGGGATCGATAAACCTTTTGGATCTTATTAACCAAAGAGATACGACTTTGGGCTATGGTTAGTTCAGCTCCAATCAAGAATCCCCAGGGGATCCCAAGAATCCTTCGGATACGTTCGTCCCAACCTTCAACTCTTCTTTCGAGGTTCATCGATATTGAATCAATTGAACGAACTTCTAAGATTTGTTCCACTTTTGGAAGACCTTGCGTTATGTCACCAGATCTCAATTTTTCATATATAAATTTAATTAATGTATTTCCTTCAGAAAAGGTTTCCCCATAATGGCCATGTACAGTTGCTCCTGGAGTGACCAAATAGGGCTTAGCTGATCTTATAACTAAAGAGTCAACATGAACAATGAAAATTTGACCAGATTTTTTTATGCGTGATCCGTATTTCAATAGACACACATTTTCACAAAGGAATTGTCCAAGGATAATTATTGTCCATGCCTCTTCACAAGAATCGTGATGGAGAAAACACCAATTCAAACGGAATGAATTCCAAATGATGTTACTGCACGGATCGGGATTATAAATCCTACTATTTTCATCTAGGAAACAGTATTGAAATGGAAGTACTTGAAGCACTTGGAAAGTCTGTTGAAAATTCTCAAATAAAAAATCTTTCTTTAAAAAGACTTGATTATAAGTTTTTAAATAGTAAGATGAACGAAAATTTACTATTTTAGGCACAATAGTACCTAAAGGACCCAACAAATCTCTAATTGGAGTCATCGGATCCGATTCTTTTGTAGCATTCTTATATCTCGAAGTATTGAAGGGGCCGGTTCGAGAACAATTGGATGATGACAAAATTATGAAAGATTGGCATTCCTTATTTCGATTCAACAACGTACCAAGAGTTCCCTTATGTTGGGGAAATGATTGAATCTCCGCCTTGGAATCAAAAGGATTTCTATGGGTACGATCTAATTCATTATTGGAAATAAATCCTGAACCTGCCGTATCATACCTTTTTTCGGTATACGAAATAGTGGACTTTACTAACTCAATTCGGATGAAATCACGAAGCAGATCATTTGCCCTTATTTCAACAAAAGACGCATGAACCTCTTCTTCTATAGAACTTTTTTTTTCTTGGTCCCAAGTCAATACTAAGCAAGCCCGAACTAATTGAATACTTGTGTTAGAAATTCCTCGAATTGACTTGCCATTTCCATAAAGTATATAATTGACAATTCGAAGTTGGACATTCTCCTTTTCCTGCAAGAGATCCTGAAAGAAAAGTGTTGCTAAATTTATCCCATCAGCTATTTCATATGTGACTACGGGCCGAACCAAAACAAAATACTTTTTTTTGGTAGGTGTAATCCGTTGGACATAGATCCAATTTTTCAATTTTTTTGATCCTTTCGAATTCCTTTTTTCCATTCCTGGTGGTATCAAAATGCCATTGTGCCTAGATATTTTATCCACCTCTCCAGAAAAATGAATATCTCCAGAAAAGATTTTCAGTTCCATACTTTTCTTTTTTCTCTCCACTCGGACTAATCCACCTACTCGACTTCTTGTATTTATATTTAAAGCAAGTCGTGTATTTACTCCAATGATACTATTGTTCCGGACCATTATGGGCGAAGATCCGGGTAAGATATGCACTTCCTCGGGAATGAAAAAAAATTGATCTACTTTCATTTGCATTTGGTATTTCGGACTAAATTCTTTTGCTCCTCGATACTCAATCAAATCCTCTTTTTTTACGATTGAATCTACTTCGACAATCCCATATTTAGTAATTCCCGAACTGCTTCTTCTGTATCGCGGATCATCAAAATAAGCAAGAATACTATTTCTACGTAAAATACCATTTATAGGTATTTTCATCGAAATACCAAAACAGGGTATTAGTTTCTTTTCTTGTTCTTGATCATATTGTAAGGGAATCACGAATCTATTTCTTCGCTTTTTCGCCAAGGAATTATCTTGACGAATATAAGTAGAAGGCTCTATGAAATTCCGATGACCTTTGGATATGATTCGATAAGGTTTTGAATAGTCAAAGATTTCCCTATCTTTTTTACCAAAAGTATCCAACAATTTATGTCTTACTTGATCATTAGTCAGTGAGAGATCAAAGATATATCTTTCTTCGAGAGAAAAAGAATTAGCATTCATTTGATCTTGATCCTTGTGGAGTGAAAAAGACACTATATTGGATCTGCATAGACCTCCTGCTAATATCCATAAATGACTTGTTTTTGGTAATAAATGAACATTACTATATGGATATTCGGTCGCATGATAGCCATCAGTACTCCAGTGCATTTCTCCTTCTGACTCAGAATAAATATGTTTTTGAACTCTCTCTTTAAAATGAAAAGTGGACGTTCCGGTACGAATCTCGGCAATCACTTGTTCTGATTCTACATATTGATCATTTTGAACTAAAATCAAACTTTTTGTTGGAATCTTCACATTATGTAGAATATCTTGACTCTCAATAGTTACATACAAGTCTATAAAACATAGAAAAGCAGGATGCCCATGACGGGTACGTGTGGGATGAACCAAATCCTCATCAAATTTTATTTTTCCATTAGAGGGAGCTC